ATATAATATATATTAGATTAGATATTCCATTAGATTATATTGACAATTTTAAAAAACTGTTCATACTATGAACATAGTATGATGGCAGTTGAGTACTTATGCCCCCATCGTCTAGCGGTTCAGGACATCTCTCTTTCAAGGAGGCAGCGGGGATTCGACTTCCCCTGGGGGTAGGGTATTAAAAACGGAAGTTGATGCTGGATTATGAATAAGCCTAACCAAGAAAACTAAATAGAATAGATTCTTCCTGGGTCGATGCCCGAGCGGTTAATGGGGACGGACTGTAAATTCGTTGGCAATATGTCTACGCTGGTTCAAATCCAGCTCGGCCCAAAAACTCTCTCACCCAATATCAGATGAAGATCTTTGTCCTACCGAAATAACCGATACGCGGAATAAAAGAGTCAATTCTTCTGTTTTTCATTTGTTTGCTTTATTTTTTTGTTCCAGTAAATCAAAAATGGGATCGAGATTTAGACTATAGTTTTATTTTAAAACAAAAAAGTATAAGAAAAAAACCTCTTTTCGTTAGGGTTAGTGAAAGATTATTTCACAATTGATTTCTTTTTTTTTTTAGTTGAACTAAAACTAAAGAAAATGGACTAGTAATTCGTGTTGTTCTCACTCAAGTACCTATTCAGGATAGAGATCAATATATCACTTCTAACTCCCGTCGATGTTACCATAATTCGAACTCGAAATTTTATGAATCAAATCAAAAAATAAAATAAAAAAAGATATTGTATACCTTAGTTCCTTGGGATTGTAGTTCAATTGGTTAGAGCACCGCCCTGTCAAGGCGGAAGCTGCGGGTTCGAGCCCCGCCAGTCCCGACGGATCCAATAACCAATAAAAGAAAGATCAAAAAAGGAAAAAGGATCCTATCCCTTTTTAGCCTCCTTGTAACGAATAATCTTTTTTTATTAGTCGTTTTTTCATTAATTTTAGTTTTTTCAAAAAAAAGAGCAAACACTTAAAAATAATAATAATGAATTTTATACACTATTAGATTTTTTGTATCAGGACTCGTCTTTGCAATACTTTTATTATTCTTACAAGAATACAAGAAAAGTCAATTATAAAAAAAAGTTATAAAAATAAAGCTTTTTTTATAACTTAACCCCTTGATGTCTGTTTTTCATCTATTTTTTTATATTTCTTTTTGGTTTTTTTTGTAACCAATGGAAGTGTAAAATAACCGTGGTCAGATGAGACTTCGTTAGATGATTGATTGTACAAAGAAAACTTTAGTTTATGGTAAAAAAGAATGATATCTTGATATATATTTTTTTTATTCAGTATGGATAAAAGATTCTCCTATGTTATACTATTCAATTTGCGACGGCGAATTGATATGAGAGTTCATATATTGTTATTCATGATATTAATACGATTCAATATCATTAAAATGGAAGATATTCCATTGAATTTACAGGTGACATTTTAATCATCTCTATGGGATTAAATCCCGAGTTATTGCGAACTAAAAAACGATGAAATTATGGAAGTCAATATTCTTGCATTTATTGCTACTGCGCTCTTTATTCTAGTTCCTACTGCTTTTCTACTTATCATTTATGTAAAAACGATCAGTCAAAATGATTAGTTTGACTAAAACTTGACTGTTTCGTTCTTTATTTTCTTTATTAATGAGTTAAAAATATTCCAATTTCGTTTCTTAATTGAAAAAAAGCAGGTTAGAATCATCACGATTTGATAGCAGTATGGTAGAAAGAAATATATATTTCTTTCTACCATACTATATTATTAGAATTAGATTATTCGTTTTTTTTGTCGTAGATTTTTTTTTATGAAGAGAAAGAAAAACATAAAGAAACGGCCTGTTGTTCCCATCTAATTTGGATCGGAACTGGTTCGGTGAAATTTAGGAAAAAGCCATTTGAAAGAAATTTCCTATTATCTAAAATTACTTTTCAAAAAATAAACCTAACACGGACATTTTTGAAATATCTGTTTGATTTATATTAGTATCTTTAAAATCATTTTACGGAGAAATCTATAAAACATCTCTAAAATAATTGATAAGATTTGATTCTTCAACTAAAAACTCAATTAATTAAAATTAACTAAGTTAAGTCGTATTTGTATTTCTAGAGTCCACTTCTTCCCCATACGACAAGGGAAAGAGAAAATGTAAAGACTACCATTAAAGCAGCCCAAGCGAGACTTACAATATCCATGTGAATTTTGTCCCCTATTTCTATGAATATGTAGGAATTTTTCCATTATTGTTTACTAATAATAGTGAAATTAATGGTACAGAGTCAAAAAAATTGTCATAATAGTTCTTAATTTAATCAACTACTCCAAAAAATTCAAATACATATAATCCTACATGATTTTGAAGAGTCTATTTCACGGGTTACTGAAAAGAAGTTTTGTCAACCCAATCTTAATTGAATACCTAAGTACTAAGAGATGCTTTTGGGTTTGTATACAAATTATATCCCGCTTTTATTCAATTACTAACTACTAATTAGTTAGTATATTACTTCGTACCGAATTGGCTCCAATAGGAGTGTAAGGGTTATCAAAACGTCTTTACACTCCTAATGCTTACTACTTACTAAAAAATTTCCTTGAATTCTCGATACAAAGATTTACAGCCCACTAGATGCTTAGAATCAAGTACGTATCAAGAGACTTAGGATATTTCCTTTTTTTATAATCAGGCGACACCCGGATTTGAACTGGGGAATAAAGGATTTGCAGTCCTCCGCCTTACCGCTCGGCCATGCCGCCAAAGAAAATATATATGAAAAGATTACCTTTTGGGGATGGATTAATGACCTTTTTTATTGTACTTACGTTTTGAACGCATATTTCCTTTCTACTAAAAAAACTTTTTTTTATACATACCAAAACTATAGATTTTCAGTCACAAAAGTAAAAAGTCATAATAAATTAGAACCATTAACTATTTTTTATTTTTAATTCATGAACGACTTTTACATTCTGACTTCAAATCATGTTTCCTTAATAACATAATAAAATGAAATCCAAATGGTAACTAAATAATTATTATTGCGTCTTTTCAATAAAAAAAAGGATTTCTTTTTTTTTTTTCAATTTCAATTATAACAACAATTATGTATATATGTAAACCCCGGAACCATAACAGAAATTACACAGACAGTTGCGTATCTTATATACGATATATAGATATCGGGGTACATATTTAAATTGATTATTTACTAACTATAATCCGCTTTGCTTTACAATATAAGCTTCTATTACGAATTCTACGAATATAGTCCTAATTTATATCTTTTTTCCGACAATCGGTTTTTTTAACAAAAACTCGAAAAGACATTAAGTAATAAAAAAAACTCTATATTGTTTTTTATTATTCTTATCTCGGTTAAGGGATCAAATCCTGTGATTCGTTTCTTTTTTAGTATCCAATCGGAGTAATATCATAATACATAATAATGGTAGAAATGGAATTGAATTAAATAAATCGAATTAAGCAGCATAATTTTTTTTAATGTTTTATCAACCTCTTTTCTATTGTATCTGTTTCAAATTTAAATTTGAGTATGAGTAGAAAAATTTATGTATTCCTCCGTTCATACGTATTTCATATATATGGAATGGATGTGTAAAATTTTATGCGATTTGGTAAACAGAATAGAAATTCCATCCGAGCTAGATCGATCAATATTATTTAATAAAGAGTGATCAAAAAATGGTATTTTTAAACAAATGAGGAATTGGGTTCAAATGTTACGAGAGGTAAATGCACTGATGTCTACAATACCCGGGTTTAATCAGATACAATTTGAAGGATTTGGTCGGTTCATTGATCAGGGCTTACCGGAAGAGCTTTATAAGTTTCCAAAAATTGAAGATACAGATCAAGAAATTGAATTTCAATTATTTGTGGAAACATATCAATTGGTAGAACCCGTGATAAACGAAAAGGATGCTGTGTATAAATCACTTACATATTCTTCTGAATTCTATGTATCCGCAGGATTAATTTGGAAAACCGGCAGGGAGATGCAAGAACAAACCATTTTGATTGGAAGCATTCCGCTAATGAATTCCCTGGGAACTTTTATAGTAAATGGAATATACAGAATTGTGATCAATCAAATATTGCAAAGTCCCGGTATTTTTTACCGGTCGGATTTGGACCATAACGGAATTTCGGTCTATACTGGCACCATAATATCAGATTGGGGAGGAAGGTCAGAATTAGAGATTGATAGAAAAGCAAGGATATGGGCTCGTGTAAGTAGGAAACAAAAAATATCTATTCTAGTTCTATCATCAGCTATGGGTTTGAATCTAAAAGAAATTCTGGATAATGTTTGCTATCCGGAAATTTTATTGTCTTTCTTGAATGATAAAGAGAAAAAAAATTTTGGGTCAAATAAAAATGCCATTTTGGAGTTTTATCAGCAATTTGCTTGTGTAGGGGGGGACCCGGTATTTTCGGAATCTTTATGTAAAGAATTACAAAAAAAATTCTTTCAACAAAAATGCGAATTAGGAAAGATTGGTAGACGAAATATGAACCGTCGACTGAATCTTGATATACCCCAAAACAATACGTTTTTGTTACCGCGTGATATATTAGCAGCTACGGATCATTTGATTGGAATGAAATTTGGAATGGGTACATTTGATGATATGAATCATTTGAAAAATAAACGTATTCGCTCTGTAGCAGATCTCTTACAAGATCAATTCGGATTGGCTATGGTTCGTTTAGAAAATGTGGTTCGAGCAACTATATGTGGAGCAATTCGGCATAAATTAATACCGACTCCTCAAAATTTGGTAACTTCAACTCCATTAACAATGACTTATGAATCTTTTTTTGGATTACACCCATTATCTCAAGTTTTGGATCGAACTAATCCATTGACACAAATAGTTCATGGACGAAAATTGAGTTATTTGGGCCCTGGAGGATTGACAGGGCGGACGGCTAGTTTTCGGATACGGGATATCCACCCTAGTCACTACGGGCGTATTTGCCCAATTGACACGTCTGAAGGAATTAATGTTGGACTTATTGGATCTTTAGCAATTCATGCAAGACTTGGTCTTTGGGGGTCTCTAGAAAGTCCTTTTTATAAAATTTCTGAGAGATCGACAGGAGTCCAAATGCTTTTTTTATCACCAAGTCGGGATGAATACTTTAGGGTCTCTACAGGAAATTCCTTGGCCCTGAATCAATGTATTCAGGAAGAACAGGTTGTTCCGGCTCGATACCGTCAAGACTTCCTGACTATTGCGTGGGAACAGGCTCATCTTCGAAGTATTTTTCCCTTCCAATATTTTTCTATTGGAGCTTCACTCATTCCTTTTATCGAGCACAACGACGCAAATCGAGCTTTAATGAGTTCTAATATGCAACGTCAAGCAGTTCCGCTTTCTAAGTCCGAGAAATGCATTGTTGGAACCGGGTTGGAACGTCAAGCGGCCCTAGATTCAGGGGTTCTCGCTATAGTCGAACATGAGGGAAAGATTATTTATAACAATACTGATAAGATCATTTTATCAGGTAATGGGGATACTCAAAGCATTCCATTAATTCTGTACCAACGTTCCAACAAAAATACTTGTATGCACCAAAACCCCCGGATTCCGCGGGGTAAATGCATTAAAAAGGGACAAATTTTAGCAGATGGTGCCGCTACAGTTGGGGGAGAACTCGCTTTGGGAAAAAACGTATTAGTGGCTTATATGCCGTGGGAAGGTTACAATTTTGAAGATGCGGTACTCATTAGTGAGCGTCTTGTTTATGAAGATATTTATACTTCTTTTCACATACGGAAATATGAAATTCAGACTTATGTGACAAGTCAAGGCCCCGAAAGGGTCACAAGTGAAATACCGCATTTAGAAGCCCATTTACTTCGCAATTTAGAAAAAAATGGAATTGTGGGGTTGGGATCATGGGTAGAAACAGGTGATATTTTGGTAGGGAAATTAACACCCCAGTTAGCAAAAGAATCTTCGTATGCCCCTGAAGATAGATTATTACGAGCCATACTTGGGATTCAGGTATCCACATCCAAAGAAACGTGTCTAAAACTCCCTATAGGTGGTAGGGGTCGAGTTATTGATGTGAGATGGATCCAGAAAAAGGGAGGCTCTAGTTATAATCCAGAAACAATTCATGTATATATTTTACAGAAACGTGAAATAAAAGTTGGCGATAAAGTAGCCGGAAGACATGGCAATAAAGGTATCATTTCAAAAATTTTGCCTAGACAAGATATGCCTTATTTGCAAGACGGAAGACCCGTTGATATGGTCTTTAACCCATTAGGAGTACCTTCACGAATGAATGTAGGACAGATATTTGAATGTTCCCTCGGGTTAGCAGGAGGTCTGCTAGATAGACATTATCGAATAACACCTTTTGATGAGAGATATGAACACGAGGCTTCGAGAAAACTAGTGTTTTCTGAATTATATCAAGCCAGTAAACAAACAGCGAAACCGTGGATATTTGAACCCGAGTATCCAGGAAAGAGTCGAATATTTGATGGAAGAACAGGGGATCTTTTTGAACAACCTGTTATAATAGGAAATCCTTATATATTGAAATTAATTCATCAAGTTGATGACAAAATCCATGGACGTTCTAGCGGACATTATGCACTTGTTACACAACAACCTCTTCGAGGAAGAGCCAAGCAAGGAGGACAGCGCGTAGGAGAAATGGAAGTTTGGGCTCTCGAAGGATTTGGTGTTGCTCATATTTTACAAGAAATGCTTACTTATAAATCGGATCATATTAAAGCTCGTCAGGAAGTACTTGGTACTACGATCGTTGGGGGAACAATCCCTAACCCCGAAGATACTCCAGAATCTTTTCGCCTGCTCGTTCGAGAACTACGATCTTTGGCTCTGGAACTGAATCATTTCTTTGTATCGGAGAAAACCTTCCAGATTAATAGGATGGAAGCTTAATCGGAATAAATTAGAATTTTTCTTCTATGATCGATCAGTATAAACATCAACAACTCAGAATTGGATTAGTTTCGCCTAAACAAATAAGTGCTTGGGCCACAAAAATCCTACCTAATCGAGAGATCGTTGGAGAAGTGACAAAACCTTATACTTTTCATTACAAAACCAATAAACCAGAAAAAGATGGATTATTTTGTGAAAGAATTTTTGGGCCGATAAAAAGCAGAATTTGTGCTTGTGGAAATTATCGAGTAATCAGAAATGAAAAAGAAGGCCCAAAATTTTGTGAACAGTGCGGAGTCGAATTTGTTGATTCTCGAATACGAAGGTACCAAATGGGCTATATAAAATTAGCATGCCCGGTAACCCACGTGTGGTATTTGAAACGTCTTCCTAGTTATATCGCGAATTTTTTAGATAAACCTCTTAAAGAATTGGAGGGCCTAGTATACTGCGATGTGTGATTTGATCGAAATTATTATTTTACAGATTCGGAATGAGAAACTGTCATCCCATTCAATCCAAGGGGGATGCCCTGATTCT